TCGTACGGCTCAAACAGAAAGACCAAAATACAAGATTCTATCGGATGAAACTTCCTAATTGTATAGTATTCGCTTTTTTCTGACGATACGAAAAAAGAAAAATCCGAAGGTTTTTTATTGTGGTTATAATGCCAAAATATCAAGTCGGCTCCTTCATCTATATGTTGAGGCCTTTTGAATCTTCTCTAATCTCCTATTTTTTTTATTGTGTGGAATGAGACTTTACGACAGTTTTCGTTATTATTGATAGGAATTCTCTTGTTAAGACCTATGAATTAATTACAACCTTAGATTCATACTAGAACCACGATGAGTCAATAAAACTCTGTCAAATTAAGCCTGCAAATTCCTTGAGTAAGAACCGTTGGCGTTGGATCATCATTTATTCAATGAATATACATAATGGAATATACATAATGACTAAAAATCCACACTTTGTACTTGCATCAAAATAAGGATAAACGGGCGAATAAAAATCTATCAATTTCAATTTATAACATAAATTCTAAATCTAACTCTTAAAAAAAAAATGTGTAAATCCGGCCACGAGGTCTAAATATTAAGTATGAATCATAGTTCTAAATATTTTGTAATATATCTTATATATTCCGTGCTTCAGAGACGAGCAGAGAATGAGAATATCCGACGAAATAAAACCATCTCTAGCAAGATGACAGACCTATTCTCTGTACTATCTATAGGATCCATTCTAACAAGTCACACACTCATATTCCGGAAATACAGAAACAAAAAAATTTCACGGTCGAACTGCCAAATATAGAATGGGCTAAAAATTAGAGGTCTACGTGCTTCACTTTCTCTTGAAAGGCTAGTTAATAGAATCTAATTCATTGAAATTCCATCCAGTAAAATAGAAGAATTATAAATCTCCAAAATAATAGATAGGAATATCGCAAATAGAGCCATTGCAATACCCATCAAAGGCGTAGTTCCCCACCCAGGAGCTACTTTACCATATTCTGAATTTAACGGTTTCAATAAATCCCCGACAATAGTTCGTCTTGAACCAGATCTAGAACTACCCTCAACAGTTTGTGTAGCCATAAATCCTATTTTATATTCATTGAGATCTGTTGACTTTGTATACCATTCCGTTGTATGTAAATAAATGATCTTAGCATAAATCCATTGTGGTCTTGAAACTATATAATAATGGAAACAGCAACACTAGTTGCCATCTTTCTATCTGGTTTACTTGTAAGTTTTACTGGGTACGCCTTATATACTGCTTTTGGGCAACCCTCCCAACAACTAAGAGATCCTTTCGAGGAACACGGAGACTAGTTGAAGTAATGAGCCCCCAAATTTTGGGGGGCTCATTACTTCAGATACAGAAAAATCATTTCGTCTTTTTAGTTGGAACTTTAGGCGGTTCTCGAAAAAAGATAGCGAAAAAAATTATTCCTAGAGTTGAAACTAAGAGGAATGTATAAACCAAAGCTTCCATAGATTCGATCGTGATTTACAATTATAGCTTCCATACCTGTTTATTTGAGACCATCTCCCGCCCGGATAAAGAAAGAGCAAGGCAAGAGTTAAAGAAAAAACAACGGTTCAAATCAAGATTTTTTCTGTATCTTATATCAAAAACTAAATAAACTACAAACTAAAAAAAATAAAAAAAAATATATATATATGTATTGTATCAGACTACTTGGTATCAGACTACTTGTCTTCTTGTAGTTGGATCTCCAAGTTTTTGGAATGCTCCAAATTCCACTTGAGCATCCAAATCTGGGTCAATACCAGCAAAAACATCCCTGAACAAAGTTCTAGCGCCATGCCAAATGTGCCCAAAGAAGAAGAGCAAAGCAAATGAGGCATGTCCAAAAGTAAACCAACCCCTCGGACTGCTACGAAAAACACCATCGGATTTCAAAGTAGCACGATCTAATTCAAAAATTTCACCCAATTGAGCACGTCTAGCATATTTTTTTACAGTAGCAGGATCGCTATAACTAACTCCATTGAGTTCACCGCCATAGAACTCAACAGTTACACCGACTTGTTCGACACTATATTTCGATTCTGCCCTCCTAAAAGGAACATCGGCTCTAACAATTCCGTCTCCGTCTACCAAAACAACCGGAAATGTTTCAAAAAAAGTAGGCATACGACGTACAAAAAGTTCATGCCCTTCTTTATCCCTAAAGATAGGGTGTCCTAACCAACCTACCGCTATTCCATCCCCGTTATCCATTGAACCCGCTCTGAATAATCCCCCTTTTGCCGGATTATTGCCGATGTAATCATAAAAAGCCAATTTTTCAGGAATTTTAGACCAAGCTTCAGATAAACTTTGTTTTTCAGCTAGCCCCGCACTAACTCTTCGATATATTTCTTGTTGGAAGTATCCTTGATCCCATTGATAACGAGTGGGACCAAATAATTCAATCGGAGTAGTTGCTGAGCCATACCACATAGTTCCAGCAACTACAAAAGCTGCAAAAAAGACAGCTGCGATACTACTGGAAAGGACGGTTTCAATATTTCCCATACGTAATCCTTTGTATAGACGTTGGGGCGGACGGACACTAAGATGGAATAGACCGGCTAATATGCCCAAAGTTCCTGCTGCAATATGATGAGAGGCTATTCCTCCCGGAACAAAAGGATCAAAACCTTCCACACCCCATGCTGGATTTACAGCTTGTACCCTTCCCGTTAGTCCATAAGGATCGGATACCCATATTCCGGGCCCATACAATCCTGTTACATGAAATGCGCCAAAACCAAAGCAAGCCACCCCTGAGAGAAATAAATGAATTCCAAAGATCTTGGGCAAATCCAAAGAGGGTTTCCCCGTGCGTTCATCACAAAATATTTCTAGATCCCAATACACCCAATGCCAAATAGCTGCTAAAAAGCACAAGCCAGAAAACACAATATGTGCACCAGCCACACCTTCGTAACTCCAAATACCCGGATTTGTTAGAGTCCCCCCTGTGATACTCCAACCACCCCAGGAATTGGTTATTCCTAAACGAGTCATGAAGGGTATAACGAACATACCCTGTCTCCACATTGGATCAAGAACAGGGTCGGAAGGATCAAAAACCGCTAATTCGTATAGAGCCATCGAACCGGCCCAACCAGCAACCAGAGCAGTATGCATTATATGGACAGAAATTAAACGGCCGGGATCATTCAATACAACCGTATGAACACGATACCAAGGCAAACCCATAGAAATACCCCCCTTTGTTTTTCAATTAAGCTATGTAACTTTATTGCACTGTAAAAAAACTATACTATTTTTAGTGGATTATCTCGGGGAAAGGATTCAAATTTGTTCTATATTTTTTAGTAATAATTTAATAAAAATAGAACTATTTTGTTCGTAGGAAGAAAAAGAAGCAGATTTATTCTACACCGGATAAGTACCAATACGCAATGGTAGGGCGTTGCTAGTATTTTATAGGAATAACTGCATCTAGATTTGTTCATCATCGTAAAGAAAAGACCTATTTGTAACCAATTTCTTTTATTCATTCTGTCTTACTCTTTTCTTAACTTCGTTTTTTTGATCTCTGGTGATAAAAGATAAAATATTATTAAGACAATAAACCCATTTTTACGCTTTCACATCAAAGTGAAATATAGTACTTCGTTTTTCTTTCGTTTAATGCCTATTGGTGTTCCAAAAGTACCTTTTCGAAATCCTGGAGAAGAAGATGCATCGTGGGTTGACGTATAGTGCGACTTGTCATATTTATTTGGTTATATGGTATTTCCCCATTCTCTTACCCGATTGAGATATCCTCTCTTTCGCCCAAGAAAGATTGATTGAATCATCAAAAATTTGGAGCGTGAAATGCAACGAATAAAATTAGAACAAAAAAATAAATTGATTTTTGGGGGATATACAGATTAATAATAGCAATTAGACTAATTTATGGTTGCTTTGGGTCGAACAATAAAATGAAGTATCCAGGCTCCGTTTAGAAAAAACCAATTGGTAATATATCTAGGATTTCTAGTTAATATCCTATTTGATTTTATTCTATTTCGACTTTCTAATAATAAAAATAAAAGAAGTGATCTCAAACTGTTAATAAATTGAGTAATATGATAAATGCATTGAATATTTAATAGTTGGCAGGAGACATGAAAGAAATTTGAATTGAAAAAAAAAACAAAGAAATGGTAGCAAAAAGATGTAGTAGTTGGATATTTGGCTTATATATACAAATCAAAACCCGTCAGATCTTTACTCGGAGTAGAGCATAAACCTAAAAGAATTCAAGAAGACCATTCAGGAACAAGAAAATTACATTGTAATTTGGATTGAATTCCGATGAACGAATACATCAATAAGAGGTTAATCCGAAAAGTTTAGTGAATTTTTTTTCTTTTTTTTTTAACTGGAATCTACACATTGATTCTTTTTTTTTCGCGATGTGTATTGAACCGTATGCATTAAAAGATGCATGTACGGTTCCGAGGGAATACAATTTTAGCCCACTCAACCGACTTTATCGAGAAAGATTTCTTTTTTTAGGACAAGAAGTGGATATCGAGATCTCGAATCAAATTGTTGGTCTTATGGTATTTCTCAGTATAGAGGATGAGACCAGGGATCTGTATTTGTTTATAAACTCTCCAGGCGGATGGGTAATACCCGGATTAGGTATTTATGATACTATGCAATTTGTGCAACCAGACGTACAAACAATATGCATAGGATTAGCCGCTTCAATGGGATCTTTTATTCTGGTCGGAGGAGAAATTACCAAACGTCTAGCATTCCCTCACGCTTGGCGCCAATGAGTTTTTTATTTGATGTGAACTAAAAAAGAAACCAAGACTATGCCTTCGCGGTATATGAAATATGAATATTAAGTAATAATAGCATGGCACTTCGAATTCGATATGAAATTCTTTTTTTTTTTTTTCAAAATCGTTAACTTATGTATCGAAAGAGTAGTATGAGATAAAGGGTATTTCCTATTTTATAGGATATATCAGGAGACACATTTCAGCGTCACAAACTTTTTTGTTTTCACACCGAAAAACTCTTAATAATATATATTCTTCTGAAAGAATAAAAAAAACTTTGGGATTGCAAAATAATAGAGTAAATTAATATATAAAGCAACGGAACCATCGTAGTATTTTTTTTAACTTCTCAAAAAAAAAAAGAAGGATGGTTATTGGATCATTTACCTATGTGAATATGATATCCCCTATAAATTTATATATAGATATTTCTTCAATGTAAGGTAAGTAAGGGTATAAAAGTGAATTCCATTGTAGAGCCGTATGCAATGTGTAAAAGATGCCTGTACGGTTATTCAATTTTCTCTTTTTTCTATCGTTTTAGTTTTAGTAATATATTAATATTATTCTTTTGAGATAGAATAATAATTTATTAGGTTATTTCATCAGGGTAATGATCCATCAACCTTCTAGTTCTTTTTATGAGGCATCGACGGGAGAGTTTATCTTGGAAGCGGAAGAACTACTGACGCTGCGCGAAACCCTCACAAAGGTTTATGTACAAAGAACAGGCCAATCCTTATGGGTTGTTTCCGAAGACATGGAAAGAGATGTTTTTATGTCAGCAACAGAAGCCCAAGCTCACGGACTTGTTGATCTTGTAGCGGTTGAATAAAAATAAGAGAGATTTTACGCAAGTATAGAATGTATTATTTTATCTTCTTACCGCGGTTACGACAATATTCTATGAATACATTAATAAAAAAAGAATTCATAATTATCCGGTTAAGATCGATCTAAACCATCCCATTCTGTTATATCATCCAACATGCCAACTATTAAACAACTTATTAGAAACACAAGACAGCCAATCAAAAATGTCACGAAATCCCCCGCTCTTGGGGGATGTCCTCAGCGACGAGGAACATGTACTAGGGTGTATGTGCGACTCGTTCAGATCATGTACTAGGCAAAAAGGGAAGAGTTGATCCAATATAAATGATCAGATATAGGATAGACTCTAAGAAGACCATCCACTAGACGAAAAAATAAAATATAAAAAAAATTCTATCATAGCCTTGCCTTATATTGTATATTCAAATTAATTTATGGTTGACATTGGGACAAATCCAATCACTTACACTGCTAATTTCAGATGAGAAAGAATTCACCATTGATACCAAATGGTATTCATTAAGCAGGGAAATACTATTTAAAATTAAAAAGCAGAAAGATTATATACCCTTAACTCTTGACTCCTGCAAGAACGGACTAACAAGGTCAGTTACTCAGCTAATCTTCATAATTAAAAAAAAATACCGTTACTGTATAGGTGGGTCTCCTTGTGAAAGACTTATTACTGCATAATGATGGGTAGAGCCAAAAAGTGCAAACCGTACAAGTTAACAATAACATTGATTAAATCAAATGAGGGAGGAGGCTCCGGTGTATAGAGAGGACCTCACCGTTAAGAAGCAACCATAAAAACGAAGGAAACCGCTATACCTATTTCTATTTACTACTTTTTTCTTTATTATGTTTTTGATATCTAGTATCAATACAATTTCCTATTTCGAGGCTTTTCGCCTCAAAAAAATCGTGGTCAGGAAGGTTATAGTAGCAAAAGACATTGGAAGTTTTTTTTATACACTGGAAGAATCCGTTTTGTTATTAATAGACTACGAAAGGGAAAAGAAATAACTGAAAGAAAATAAATCAATTAGTTATTCATCAAAGTTTCATTTATTCAATGATCAATGACTAGAATTAAACGAGGATATATAGCTCGAAGACGTAGAACCAAAATTCGTTTATTTGCATCAAGTTTTCAAGGGGCCCGCTCAAGACTTTCTCGGACTATTACTCAACAGAAAATAAGAGCCTTGGTTTCGGCTCATCAAGATAGAGGCAGGCAAAAGAGAGATTTTCGTCGTTTGTGGATCACTCGGATAAATGCAGTAATTCGAGCCAATAAACTATACTATTGTTATAGTCAATTAATACACAATCTGTACAAGGGGCGGTTGCTTCTTAATCGTAAAATACTTGCACAAATTGCTATATTAAATAGCAATTGTCTTTATATGATTTCCAACGATATTTTAAAATTAAAATAAGATAAATAAAGAGGTTGCAAAGAATCCAGTGTAATCTTTTCCTGGTAAGTAAATTTGGGAGGGTAGAGTAGAAATTAGTTATGGAAAAATAGGATATAATATGATTATTTTAAAGATAAAGTCGTTACAATAAACAAAGACGTTTAATAAAAAAAGATTTATTTCCGAATTATTTTTTTTATTATTCTGACGACATAGCAATAAATTTAAAATTTTTTTAATAAAATGTCAATTCGCATTTGAAGTCAGATTTAAGTTTTATTTTGATTCAATTGAAGAGCAAACTTATTTATTTTTAATTATAAGACCTGTAGTTCTAGGAGTCGACTCATTTCTTTCAAATTGTTTCTCATTATTAAGAAAGGGTAACAAAGATAAAATACGAGCTTGTTTTATAGCAATAGTAATTAATCGTTGTTGTTTTAAGGTCAATCTATTCACCCGCCTAGATAATATCTTTCCTTGTTCACTAATAAATCGACTAATTAAACTCATATTTCTATAATCAATTCGATCCCCCGATTGTATCGGGGGCAAACGCCTACGAAAAGATCGCTTAGATTTAAGAAAGAGCTGCTTGGATTTAGCCATGGTTTTTTTATTCCTTGTCCTGAAAATCCTAATTCGATTTTGATCGTATCAGAAATGATTTCGAATTAAAAAAAAAAGATTGTTTTGTTTATTTTATATAAATATAGGATCCGTTATATATAATTTTTGTTGTATATCTAGTATCTAGAAATAATATTCTATTAAATAAAAAATATTAATAGATGTCGTTTTTCGTCTTCCTTGGAACGCAAGGCGGACGCGCGATAGGTCGGTTAGATCTATTTCTTTATCTCCCCGTGAATCGTATGTTTGTAACAAGAGGTACAGAATTTTCTCAATTCCAATCGACTGGGCGTATTATGTCGATTTTTTTGAGTAATATATCGAGAAATGCCCAGTGATTCCTTATTAACGCGGTTTCGAACACAACTGGTACATTCCAAAATAATCCTTACTCGGGCATCTTTACCCCTGGCCATGAACCTCCTTTGTATTTTTGATTGACTGAACTGTTCTATATTTTCAATTTTATGACCCAAAACGAAGAAGAAAGAAAGGAAAAAATAGAAGTTGCTAAATTGAAATCCAATTATGAAAGATTGCCTTGCAATCTATCAATATAGTAATAATAAGTAATATAATGCTTTCTAACTCTTAATTTTTAATTGCTATACAATATTTGATTTTTCATTGAATTATCTTGTATGATATTGTTGTCCCAACAATTCCATTTTCTTTCTCACACTATTATTAATATTAATTAATTGAATTTTGTTCCCGGACCCCTAAGTTCGTAGTTTGACTTGGGTAAATCCGCTTCTATTTCTATTCTTTTATAATTTTTTTTAATTATAAAACAAAGAAGAGTAAGGGAGGGGATTAGTCACAGATATTTCATTGTAGCTCGAATTTTCGTCAACCCCTTTACGTCTCACTTACTATAATGAAAAAAAGGGGAATATTAATGCATCTGGAAATAAACGATTAATCTCTATCAATAAACCTGCTAAAGAACCAAACCATAGAGTACTTACTACTGGTGCCACGGAAAGATATGTTTTTAGATTTCGCATTTAAACTCCTCCTTTTTTTTTTTGTAATTTTATTCTAATTTGTAATACATATATGACCAGATATGTATATGTAGTTAATGATTGACACTTGTATTTCTACGTCCAAGACCTAATGCAGATTGAAATGTACAACAATTCGGGAAAATTTTGCCTTTTCTTAAAACAAAAAAATATGTCCCGTTCCGTCTGAGAATTCCCGACAAATATTCATTTTTTTATGGTTTCATATTTTGTCACTACGTATATAATATAAGTCTATTATTTTTATATGTTATATAATATAAGATTCAAAAAAAGAAGAACTGACAAGTTAGTATATCAATGAAAGAAATAAAGATAAAGAACACAGGGATTTTCTACAATGACACTGTAGACCAATTGAAAGGGATGTAGCGCAGCTCGGTAGCGCGTTTGTTTTGGGTACAAAATGTCACGGGTTCAAATCCTGTCATCCCTACCTATTACTTATCTTATGAGCAGTAAGAAGGGTTCAATTGATATTGATTCAAATTGTATATACAGTATATACATAAACAATCAATTTCGTTTTTCTGCTAGTAAATATCCAAGATGGATTGGCTATTTTATTGTGATAATAAAGCGCTCTTAGTTCAGTTCGGTAGAACGTGGGTCTCCAAAACCCAATGTCGTAGGTTCAAATCCTACAGAGCGTGATTAGACTCTTCTTATTTGTGTTAGGTAAAAAAAAAATAAAACTGAAATAATTGAACAGCAAATTGAATTTGACCTCCTGTAGATTAAAGAGGAGGTCAATCAAAAAATGTACATGGTAATTAATCAAAGGTCTAATTGATCACCACGTCTGTATTGTAAATATGCAGTTACGAATAATCCAGCCAAAGTAATAGGAATTAGACCTAAGACGATTCCAAATAGAAAAACTTCAATCATTTCAATTTCTTTGAAAGGTGAAAAAGAAAGGTAATATTTATCCTTAAATCTTAATGGGAATTACCCATGAATCTCAACGACCAAGATTTGAAAATTCACGCGATAAGGAACTATAGAATATGTGAACTATGACAGAAAGATTTTGTCATGAATTGTTCATTCAATTAATTTCAAATAAGTCGTATCTTGTTCAAACCGATAAATACAGCTGAGGTTATAGTCATAGCTACTAGTAGAAAACCGAAATAACTAGTTATAGTAAGCATGAAGAGACGAAATGAAATATCTTCTTTTTATACATATGTTTCGAAAGCACTTCCCTAAATTTCAATTTTGAAAAGCAAAGATAAGATAGGAAGATAAACAAAAATACCAATTCAAAGTTTT